TTTTGAAAGCATCTCTATATTAATATTCATATTGTGGTAGAAAGAGTACCATGCTGCGTCTGGACTTCAAACGATTTAGCTTTAACCATAGTTAATGGTCCCACATTTTTGGTTGATAGAGAATCAAAGCGGATTTACCAACGAATAACGAAATGCTATGGTTCTTGCATATGATTTCTTTATTCAGAAGTCATTCGTGAGATAATGTACCTACTTTTCTTAGTTATAACATAAAAAGTACAGCTGGTTGGATCCAGCCTATTCTTGAAATAAACAACTCGCACACACTCCCTTTCCAAAAAAAACCAATACCCCAAGCACTACACTTAGATTTATTAGATTTGTTGCTAAAATATCGGTATTAAACCCGAAACTCCCGGCGGATGGCCAGTGGCCTAAAGAAACGAAAGAATCGGTTACATTTTTCATATGATCTCCTCTTATAGATAGACTAAAAAAAAAGAACAGAGTTCTTTTTGTATCGCCCTGCCCCCCCTTTGATATATTTGATATATATATATTTTACTATTTCTAAATCGAGCCAAAAAATATTCGATTTAGAAATGGTGAATTACCCCCTTCTTTATTTAAACCCTTCCTAAAAAATATAAAAGGGGGTTCCTTAGACTACGAACGGAAAGGATGAAAGCGAGTGAGTATGCTAATTCCTCATCCACAAATCAGCCCTTCCCGTGGGTTATTGCTTTTTCGAATTTATAAGATTAAACAAAAGGATTCGCAAATAAAAGTGCTAATGCTACAACCAGGCCATAAATTGTTAAAGCTTCCATAAAAGCTAGACTAAGCAATAAAGTACCTCGTATTTTTCCCTCCGCCTCAGGCTGTCTCGCGATACCTTCTACAGCTTGGCCCGCAGCAGTACCTTGACCAACTCCAGGTCCAATAGAAGCAAGCCCTACAGCCAATCCAGCAGCAATAACGGAAGCGGCAGAAATCAGTGGATTCATGATAAGTTCCTCATACAAAAAAAAATGGTTAATGATACAGTCAGCCGATGAATTCTAACTTAATATTCCATCGCTACAATTCATCCAGTCGAAGTCACTACAAACTTCAAATTTAAGTAATAATCTTATTCAAGGATCAAAACTACTTTACTTCGATATCTCTTTTTTAGTTCCTATCGACAAAGTCTTTGCGAATCCGTACAACTTTCGTCCGTCCATTTCTTTGTTCCGAACCATTCTTTGAATTCTTCGATTTTTTTCTTGATTTCATCTGTTTATTCATTGAACTCACAGTCCCAGAGGATACGGAAAGACTTCTATTGGAATAGCCATCAAATTTCTAGTAGTAGGGCAAATTGAATATCTCTTTAGTTCATATATAACTAATCAATATTTAATATCAATCACCTATACACGTCTTTCTTCCATAACGTAAACCAACTCTTCATTCATCTTAAATTCAATAGAATTCGAGAATTATGCGTCGAAAAACAAGTTGACTTATAGCATAGCGCTTTTTACATATAATATACCTAGTAAAACCTCCCTCTCCGATCCGAATCACCCTATTTTTTATGAATCCCTTTTTTGTTTGTAAATACTTCTTCCCCTTTCTTTATCATTCTCCCGCATGGATACAATCTAAATAGACAAATTGCTTAGGCCGAATCAGTGGATAGAAATATCATTGATAGAAATATCATTATTTGATTGATCTAAGTTCACGCAATTTATTATTTCTGAAAATTTTATTTTGGTCAATCGCTGAAGAAAATCAACTGAAAGGGGAATCCTTCTATAGAGCACCCCTCTTTTTTACTCACACGTCGTAAACCACAAGAATTCTTATTCAAATTCTGATTCCGAATAGGAAATATTAGGATTGGCCGACCAGCAATATAAAATGAATATCTATTCAGGAGAGAATGGTATAATATAAGTGGATCAACCAAGAATTTTAGGAAAAAGATCTTTTAGATCTCTTTCCCTTTTTTTTTACAACTCTCTACTCTAATATCTATTGTATATAGTGAGTTGTATATTTAGATTTCCTAATTAGATTAGATTTTTTTTGAGCCACGCATACATTACCTTGGGATAAGCTAAAAAAGAATCTTTCAAAAACTAGTCAATGATGGCCCTCCATGGATTCCCCTATATAAGCCGCGGCTAAAGTTGCAAAAATCAGAGCTTGAATACCACTTGTAAATAATCCAAGGAACATGACAGGTATAGGAACCACTAAAGGTACTAAAGAAACAAGAACAACAACTACTAATTCATCAGCTAATATATTTCCGAAAAGTCGAAAACTAAGTGATAAAGGCTTTGTGAAATCTTCTAAGATGTTAATGGGTAAAAGGATTGGGGTTGGTTGAATATATTTCCCGAAATAACCCAATCCCTTTTTGGTAAGACCCGCATAGAAATATGCCACTGACGTGAGTAAAGCCAAAGCAACAGTAGTATTTATATCATTCGTGGGTGCGGCTAACTCCCCATGAGGTAATTGTATGATTTTCCAAGGTAAA